AACGCAAATTTTTTTTAATAATTTCGGGTCCTTCTTTATCTTTACCCCATAGAGACATTGAATAGAACGAACTACTTTTTTTGCCACTGTAAGTTTGAAAATAAACGTTTAAATGTCCTTCAAAAGCAAGTAAATAGATCCGAAACATATAAAATGCAGTTAATCCTGCTGTGGACCAAGCTATTATTGCAAAAATAGGTGAATACAACCAACTATCATTAAGAATTTCATCTTTGGACCAAAAACAAGCAAGGGGTGGAATACCAGAAAGAGAAAGTGTACCCAATAAAAAAGCAGTTTTTGTAATTGGTACATGTTTTCTTAAACCGCCCATAAGAACCATATTCTGACTTTTATCTGGAGAATATCCAACAATAGCTTCCATCGCATGAATAATTGATCCAGATCCTAAGAACAACAATGCCTTCGAATAAGCATGAGTAATCAAATGAAATAAAGCAGCTCGATAAGACCCCATACCTAGAGCTAACATCATATAACCCAATTGAGACATTGTAGAATAAGCTAAGCTTTTCTTAATATCTTTTTGAGCAAGAGCTAAAGTGGCTCCTAAAAATAATGTTATTATACCTATCAAAGCTATTAGATTTAGAATGTAAGGTATAACTATGAAAAGAGGAAGAAGCCGAGCTACAAGAAAAATTCCTGCTGCTACCATAGTAGCGGCATGTATAAGAGCCGAAATGGGGGTAGGCCCTTCCATGGCATCAGGTAACCATACATGAAGGGGAAATTGGGCGGATTTAGCAACAGCGCCGGCAAATAATAGGGAGGCGCATAAAGTAACAAATAAAAAATTAACTTCATTATTAGAAACCAAGTTATTGAATATTTCAAACAAATCCCGAAATTCGAAACTACCTGTTATCCAATAAAAACCCAAAATTCCTAATAATAAACCAAAATCCCCGACACGATTAGTTACAAACGCTTTTTGACAAGCATTCGCGGCACTGGGTCGTGTGAACCAAAAACCTATTAATAGATAAGAACACACTCCAACTAATTCCCAAAAAATATAAATTTGTATCAAATTAGAACTAGTAACTAATCCCAACATTGAAGTATTGGAAAAACTCATATAAGCAAAAAATCTCAAATATCCCTGATCATGAGACATATAATTGTCACTATAAATAAGAACCATAATTCCAACAGTAGTGATTAATATCGACATAATAGAAGTAAGTGGATCAACCAAGCAGCCAAATTCTAAAGAAAAATCATTATTGATGGTCCAAGACCATACATATTGATAGACAGAATTATTATTTATTTGCTGAATAGAAAAAAGGGCTGAAAAAACCATAACTATACTTAATAATAAAACACTAGGAAAAGCCCACATACGGCGAAGATTTTTTGTTGCCGTTGGAAAAAGTAGAAGTCCTGTTCCAATTAAGATAGGAACTGGAAGTGGAATGAAAGGTATAATCCATGAATATTGATATGTATATTCCATAAAAAAATAAAAAAAAAAATTTATCTTAATTAATTGTTTCTGAGTCACCGGTTCTTATTTCTTTTCTTTTGAAAGGGGTCGGTTAATAAAAAAAAATTAAGATATATAAAATAAAACTTAAATTGAATTTTCTAGCCTTAATTATTCTGAATCTTTCCAAACTACTTCAAATATTTAAAATCAAGAGGTTGTAATTGGTCAAATGATATAAATAAGTCACTAGTGAAAAAAAAATACGTATTTCATTTTATTAATACTGAATTGTTAATATTAAATTCCAATTTTTAAATAAAATTTTATGAAGATAAAAAATGAAAATTAGAATTTTCATTTTAATTATTACGTATTACAATAATTTTTTTATATCTATAGAACAAGGATAAATAATTATACCAAAAACAGTATTTGATATGAATCATAAAGCCCATAACTAAAACTATTTATTGTAATTCGGTTATTTAGAATCATTAACCAATTTGTTTTGTAACTAATTGTTTGTCTTCCATTACAATAAAAGCTATTTGTAGGAAATGCTATGATATCCAACACTTTAATTTTACGGAAAAAAAAGGGGGCAAATAAAATGCCTTTAAATTATGTATTTTGTATCCTTTAACAGATTAACTACTAGTCTCATTTGATAATTAAAATTTTGTGGACTCTTTCTTCGAGCTTGACCAATTAAATTAATATTAAATTAATTAATATAATAGAAAAAATTATTAAATAATAGAAAAAATTATTAAAGTTTTTTTTTTTTTTATTAAGCGGGAGAAGGGTTGGGTTATTAAACTTTTAGATTTTTTTATTACATGTATAAATGTAACACGACGAAAATAGAAAGAAAACGAAACGGACAATCTTTCTTTTTTTTTGTATTATTTTTTTTTATTTTATCAACTTCAATCTATTTGGCATAGTGTACCTTATCGTTCTTATTAATATTTTATGTGATTTTTACCCCCCCCCCCCCCCTTTTTTTGGGGAGTCTAATTTAGAGAAAAAATAGATAGAGAATAGTAAAGAACAATTGATTTTGAACAATAGATGTCTTTCACATCCAACCGAAAAACCTATTATAACTTTTTAATGGCAGTTCCAAAAAAGCGCACCTCTATTTCAAAAAAACGTATTCGTAAAAATATTTGGAAAAGGAAGGGATATAGGGCAGCATTGAAAGCTTTTTCGTTAGCGAAATCTCTTTCTACCGGGAGTTCTAAAAGTTTTTTTTGTGTAACAAATAAATAATCTGAATCGTTCTAATAACTAATAAAGTGATATAATTTTGTTTATAGTTTATTTATAAGATTTATAAGTTATAAAAATGATAAATAAGTTATAAAAATGATAAATAATATTTATCAATTCTAATTAATATTAACATCATAATAGTTCATAATAGTATAGTAAAAGAATAAATATTAATATATAAGATAAATTACAATATAAACAATATACATTAAAAATAAAATAAATAAAAAAGAATTAGTCTCATAATGTTTTAATTTAAACGAATATAAAATTGAATTTGTTTTACTTTAATTTGAAGCCAAATTTTTCTTTCGTTTCTGATATAGATAAGAATTCTGTTGTCTACTGAATTCTAAAAATGAATGGTACTTTTTTGTTTGAAAAAAGGGTAAACGCAAGCGCAAGGTTTCGCCTTTCATTTTAGTATGTTTTATCATTTTCCGGATGGGGATTATCACTTTCCCCATCGCCCTTACTCAATAATAAAAAGAATTTTTTTTTAGTTATATTTTTGATTTTATATTATAAAGAAGAGGTCGTTGAAACTAATTGATTAAGTTTAAAATGTTTTTTATAATCTTTTAAACCATTATTTTGGGTTTTAGAAATTATTATCACTATATAAATTCCTTAAACCCAATTAAATTAATAAAAGCCCCGTTTACATTTTTAGGTAGTTATATGACGAATGCGCCAATTTTGAGTGATCTATTTTAGATCCTATGTTTCGATTGGAAGATCGATCAAGATATAATATATATATATTAATTAAAAAATTTAGAAAATATTTTGAAGTATGGTACAATTTCTATACGAAATTTTTTTATATGATTGATACGACCATCCCAAATACCTAACTTAATGGGTTTGCTAAATCTTAACGCAAATTCTCTACACAACAAAAAATCCTAACGCAACCTAACTATGCAAATATTTACATAAATCTTTTGAGTGTATCGCTGAAATTGTGTTATATAAAAATTCTATTTTTTTATTAATCGATAAAATGCATTTTTTATTTTAGATTAATAAAATAAATGATAAAAGAAATTAATCATTAAAAAATGCAAACGAGGCAGAACATTTTTTTTACTTATATCCAGGGATTGAAGTAAAAATTATCTAGTTACAACTGTTACATTTTAGTTTTAGGAGAGCATAAAGTAATAGCCTACGAAAAAATACATTGTTAGTTCAGTTAAATAAAATTGACATCCTAAAATACTAAATAACTAAATAAAAAGATAATAATAAGAAAAATAAATATTATTAACGTTAACGAAAACGTTTTAATCCCTAATTTTTAAACAAGTTTTTATTCATCAATTTGAATGGTTTCCTAAAAAAAATATTGGATTGAATTAACTCCTTCAAGCTCGACGATTGAATAAAAATAGGTTATTATGATTTCGAATAAGCCGCTATGGTGAAATCGGTAGACACGCTGCTCTTAGGAAGCAGTGCTAGAGCATCTCGGTTCGAGTCCGAGTGGCGGCATGGCATCTTCTAAAAGAGTAAGTCCTATAATGAATTCAATTCCCGATTTCAATTCCTATAATTGAGGGACGCCCTTATTAATTTAATAATTTTTATGATATTTTCAACTTTAGAGCATATATTAACTCATATATCCTTTTCGATCGTTTCAATTGTAATTACAATTCATTTGATAATTTTATTAGTCGATGAAATCGTAGGACTAGATGATTCGTCAGAAAAGGGGATGATAGCTACTTTTTTCTGCATAACAGGATTATTAGTTACTCGTTGGATGTATTTGAGGCATTTACCATTAAGTGATTTATATGAATCATTAATTTTTCTTTCGTGGAGTTTTTCCATTATTCATATTATTCCGTATTTGAAAAAACATAAAAACCATTTAAGCGCAATAACCGCGCCAAGTGCTATTTTTACTCAAGGTTTTGCTACTTCGGGTCTTTTAACTGAAATGCATCAATCCGCGATATTAGTACCCGCTCTCCAATCCCATTGGTTAATGATGCACGTAAGTATGATGGTATTGAGCTATGCAGCTCTTTTGTGTGGATCATTATTATCACTAGCTCTTCTAGTCATTACATTTCGAAAATTCATAAGGATTTTTAGTAAAAGCAATAATTTAGAAAATGAGTCAGTTTACTTTAGTGAGATTCAATACGTGAACGAAAGAAACAATGTCTTACGAAACACTTCTTTTATTTCGTCTCAAAATTATTACAGGTATCAATTGATTCAACAATTGGATCGTTGGAGTTATCGTATTATTAGTCTAGGGTTTATCCTTTTAACCGTAGGTATTCTTTCGGGAGCAGTATGGGCTAATGAAGCATGGGGATCATATTGGAATTGGGATCCAAAGGAGACTTGGGCATTTATTACTTGGACCATATTCGCTATTTATTTACATATTAGAACAAATAAAAATTTTGAAAGTGTAAATTCTGCAATTGTGGCCTCAATGGGCTTTCTTATAATTTGGATATGCTATTTTGGGGTTAATCTATTAGGAATAGGGTTGCATAGTTATGGTTCATTTACATTAACATCTAATTGAATAAAAGACTTGACGAATATAAACATAGGACGGCATACAGGTATATATACGAAAACTTCATGTAAACAATCAAGAACCATTTGAATCATTTCCATTACTTGATTCAAATGGTTCTCACAAATTCAAAAGATATCTAGTTATAATAGAATTCCAATTTATTTATTTTACTTAAAAGAATATAAAAGACTCATTTTTTTATTGTACAATCAACCATTTTTAAAATCATGGGATTTCAGTTTCATTTTTTGGTTTACTCACAAAAACTATCGAAAAAAATAATTGGATATAATAGCTTCGACCTTGTCAACTGATAATGATAAAACGAAATCGGGATAAACACCAATACCTATTACAGGTAAAAGGATAGAGATCGAAACAAATAATTCTCGCGGTCCAGAATCAAAAAAATAAGAGTTTGGGGCATTAAAAAGCTTGTATCCATAGAACATCTGGCGTAACATAGATAATGAATAAATAGGAGTTAATATCATTCCAATTGCCATTACAAAAGTAATTAATATTTTTGTCATTAAAAGATATTTTTGACTAGTAAGTATTCCAAAAAAAACTAACAATTCGGCAACAAAACCGCTCATGCCCGGTAATGCAAGAGAAGCCATTGATAAGATACTGAAAGTCGTGAATATTTTTGGAATTGCGATAGCCATTCCGCCCATTTCGTCGAGATAAACAAGACGTATTCTATCATAACTCGTTCCGGCCAAGAAAAAAAGCGCAGCGCCAATAAATCCGTGAGAGATTATTTGTAAAATGGCTCCGTTGAGTCCTGTATCGCTTATAGAACCAATTCCTATAATTATGAAACCCATATGAGATACAGAAGAGTAGGCTATTCTTTTTTTTAAATTACGCTGACCGGGAGATGTTGAAGCTGCATAGATTATTTGAATTGTGCCTACTATAATCAACCAGGGAGAGAATATAGAATGGGCGTGGGGTAATAATTCCATATTGATCCGAACCAATCCATACGCTCCCATTTTTAATAAGATTCCGGCTAAAAGCATACAAGTACTGTAATGTGCCTCTCCATGGGTGTCTGGTAACCATGTATGTAAGGGTATGATCGGTGATTTGACAGCAAAAGCAATAAGAAATCCAATATAGAATATTATTTCCAGTGCTACAGGATACGATTGATTAGCTGATGTTTCAAAATTTAATGTTGGTTCATTGGAACCATATAAACCAATACCCAAAACTCCCATTAATAAAAAAACGGAACTTCCTGCAGTGTACAAAATAAATTTTGTAGCTGAATACAAGCGTTTCTTTCCCCCCCACATGGATAGAAGTAGATAAACTGGAATTAATTCTAACTCCCACATGATGAAAAAAAGTAAAAGGTCTCGAGAAGAAAATGGTCCTATTTGACCGCTATACATTGCTAACATCAGAAAATGGAATAGTCGGGAATCTCGAGTAATCGGCCGAGCCGCTAAAGTAGCTAAAGTTGTGATAAATCCTGTCAGTAAAATGGGTCCTATAGAAATTCCATCTATTCCCAATCTCCAGTAAAAATCAAAAAAATCGATCCATTTATAATCCTCTGTCAGTTGCATTAATGGATCATCCAATTGGAAACGATAACCGAATGCATAGGTTGTTAGAAGGAGTTCCATTATGCATATACATACAGTATACCACCGAATGATCTTATTTCCTCTATGAGGGAGAAAGAAAATTAAGGAACCCGCGAATATTGGCAAAACTACAACTAGCGTTAACCAAGGAAAATTATTCATGGTAAAAACAAGATAAACTTGGACCAGAAAAACCCGTGCTCAAAATAAAAAGTTTTTGAGCGCGGGTTTTTGTCGGTAAAGGTAAAAAAATCAAATGTATTCAAGTAGGGTTTTCTGGAACGTATTAATAAGCCAGACCCATACTTCGAGTTGTTTCATGCCATAAATAAACTCGAACACTCAAGAAATCTGTCGGACAGGCGGATTCACATCTCTTACAACCGACACAGTCCTCTGTTCTTGGAGCAGAAGCAATTTGCTTAGCTTTACACCCGTCCCAAGGTATCATTTCTAATACATCCGTTGGGCAGGCGCGCACGCATTGAGTACACCCTATACACGTATCATAAATCTTTACTGAATGTGACATTTGGATCTATAAATTTTTGAATGTCAGAAAGTTTCGATCTAGTAAACTTGTAAATGAATCATATATTTAGACACCAGATGAATCAATAATTTATCATAATTTTTCTAATCAATCTACTTCTGGATTGACTCATGCGATAGAGCCAAGATACTTTAATTTCTTATATTTTTGAAAACATGTATTATTACGTAATGTATGGTCATGGTAATTCTAATTTATGAATATTCGAATTTATATGATTAATACTACTTATTCAACAAATTCGATTGATTGATACGAGTTGATTTTCTGTTACGATAAATTGATGAAACAATAGCCGGGCCAATAGCTGCTTCAGCGGCTGCAATAGCTATAACAAAAATTGAGAAAATATTTCCTTTTAATTGGCGACTATCAAAAAAATCAGAAAATGTTACGAAATTCATATTAACCGCATTCAGTATAAGTTCAAGACACATAAGGGCTCTAACCATATTCCGGCTCGTGATCAATCCATAGATACCGATAGAAAATAAGTAGGCACTCAAAACAAGTACATGTTCGAGCATCATTGACCAACTCCTTATCAATTTCGATTCATTTCAATATGAACTGAACAACAATTCAACAGATTCAATTGACTAGGATAAAAAAAAGTACGGAACAAAGGCAGATTTTCTATTGTTAATAGAATAGATTGAATAAGTTCTATTTTAGACATAAACAATCTTTAATTAAAGGGAAATAAATGGAATGTAATAAAACCGAACAGAGTTTAATGTGCATTGCTAATTCTATAAATTTTTTACTGTCGCGCCACGGCAATTGCACCTATCAAAGCGGCTAAAAGAATTATCGAAACGAATTCAAATGGAAGAAAAAAATCTGTTGATAAATGAATTCCAATTTGTTGACTATTACTTATCAAATCTTGCTCTATAATCTGGTTTGATCTTGTAGTCCAAATAATTCCGTACCATGACGTATCCGTAATAATAATCATGAGTAAAACAAAAATACTTGTACAAACTGGCAAAGTAACCACATCCCCAATGGTCCAAAGATTCAAATCTTTGTAATATTCTGAACCATTCATGAACATCACAGCAAATACGATTAAAACATTTATAGCTCCCACGTAAATAAGGAGTTGTGCAGCAGCTACAAAATAAGAGTTTAATAGAATATAGAATAAGGATATACAAACAAGAACCAGTCCCAATGAAAAGGCAGAATAAATGGGGTTGGTAAATAATACCACCCCCATACCTCCTAGTATAAGAACCGATCCCAGAAAGACTAAAAGAAAATCATGTATTGGTCCGGGCAAATCCATTATATGTAAAATAAGAGATAAATAAATAGAAATGTTTTTCATGACCTTATTGAGACCCGACCAGAAAAATTTTTTTTATGATTTTTGAGCAATTCCTAATTTAATCCTAAGTAAATAAATACTAAGGGATATGAATAAATGTGAGTACTATTATTGGACTAATTTCATTCTTTATCTGAAAGAGTCGTTCTAATTCTAAACTATATATTTTAAAACAATTATGGATATATTAATTAATGGATTTTCAATCCAAATTAAGACGCGTTTCTTACCAACCAATCAATAGTTGGTATTTGTAGTTATTGACCAAACAACACGAAAGAAACCTAAATTCCTTCTATATTAGTTATTAGTAAAGTAATTATAAATTATTCGTTAATCAAGAGATTTACTTATTTATTTGAGGCGAATTCAAAATTGTTCGAATTGTATAATCGTCAATTACTGACATTGGTAAACGACCCAAAGCAATTTGATTATAATTCAATTCGTGACGATCATAAGTAGAAAGTTCATATTCTTCAGTCATTGATAAACAATTCGTTGGACAATACTCAACGCAATTACCACAAAATATACAGACTCCGAAATCAATACTGTAATTAAGCAGCCGTTTCTTGCGAATATCAGTTTCCAATTTCCAATCAACAACGGGTAGATCTATAGGACATACACGAACGCATACTTCACAAGCAATACATTTATCAAATTCAAAATGGATTCGACCGCGGAAACGCTCCGCGGTGATTAATTTTTCATAAGGATATTGAATAGTTACGGGTAAACGATTTGCGTGGGATAAAGTAATCATGAAACTTTGACCAATGTACCTTGCAGCTCGTACTGTTTGTTGACCATAATTCATGAACCCAGTTACCATAGAGAACATATCGTTAATATATATATGAATAGTTTTATGTTTGTTTATTTCTCTTGTTTGAGACACGTTGTGAATATAGAATGTTACTTTACAGTGAAAAGAGTTGGAAAGAAGTTGTTAATAATAGATTACCGAGAGAAATAGGTAAAAGAAATTTCCATCCAAGATTCAATAGTTGGTCCATTCTTAGCCTCGGTAAAGTCCATCTTGTTGTGATAGGAATGAACAAGAACAAATAAGTTTTAGCTAATGTAATAAAGATACCAATTATCGCTCCAAAAACTCCACACGTTTTATTTATTTCAAAAAGCTCAGAAACATATATGTCCGGAATAGATATATTCCAACCTCCCAAGTAAAGAACTGTTACAAATAATGAAGAAACCAATAGGTTTAGATAGGAAGCAACATAAAATAACCCAAATTTTATACCCGAGTATTCGGTTTGATAACCTGCTACTAACTCTTCTTCTGCTTCTGGTAAATCAAAAGGTAATCTCTCACATTCTGCTAGGGAAGAAATAATAAAAATGATAAACCCTATAGGCTGACGCCACAAATTCCATCCCCAAAAACCATATTTTGATTGCGCCTCAACAATATCAATTGTACTTGAACTGTTAGATAATTATAGTCGGTGATACCATCACTGTTACCATCGCTATTACAGAACCGTACATGAGATTTTCACCTCATACGGCTCCTTGAAGGCCAGAAATAAATATAGGGACCGCGTCAGTATTCTTTTTTGAATCTTGATATGTTTGTAGGATGGATAACTATCGGCCGGTCCCAAATTAGACCAATTGAATTCTGTCTGTTATAATTATTTTAATTCAAAATTAAATAAAAAAAGTACTTCTGAATTGATCTCATCCTTTCTTTAATTTAATAATTTCAATAATAATTTCAATTCTTCTTTGTTCAGTAATAACTTAACTGTTCAATAAAATACTTCTTGTAAAAATATCAATAACCCGTTGGTTTCACGTACGAAAAAAAAATTCTATATTAATTAATGAATTATGACACAAATTATATATCTATTAATATGTATATGGGAAAGAATAAAAGTAACAAAGAATAAATAAAGTATATCTTTATATATTTTTTTTTTCGTTCCTATTCTTCTTTCTATTTCTGAGAAAAAGAGGGCTTTCAAAATAAAGTAAAGGATTATTTCGTTTCGAATAGTTATTTATTAAATCGGTGGATAGGAGTATACTCTGGATTGGAATCGTGTCATGGGGAGTACTGCCTGATCATTTCTACCAACTTAAAGCCCCAATTAGTATTCTTTGTTTGTATATTATGTAAAAATGTCCTTTTGGAGAATTTACATAATCTCCATTACTAATCCTTTACATATGTTCGTGTTTCTAACCATCCACTCGTTTTTGCTCAATCCCCCGTTATGCTAATACATAAAAATGATAGTGAAAACTCAATACGGTTGATCTTTTGAACCCGCTTCAAGTCAGGATGACTAATCAACCAATCTTGGGGGAAACGGTCTCTTCTGTTTATGTTTATTTCCGCTTAACTCTCTAACTCTTATACATAGAAAATGAGAATCAATCTTTTTACTGCGAATTTATATATAAGCTGTTTTCTTTCACTCATATAACTATTTGATTTAGTTCATCAACCCGAATAATGAATAAAAAAAAAATTAAGATATCTACTCAATCCATTCCAACCCTTTCCTTGAAAGGAAGGAATAGAGAAAAGTTTATGTCTATGTATCAACGAATCGCACGTAGAGATATTGATAACACACATAAAGTTAATGGTATTTCATAACTAATCGATTGAGCAGCAGCTCGTAGACCGCCTAAAAAGGAATATTTATTATTTGACCCGTATCCCGACATAAGAAGTCCAATTGGAGCAATACTGGAAATGGCAATCCATAAAAAAACACCGATATTGAGATCCGCTAAAACAAGGTGATATCCAAAAGGAACTACTGAATAGCTTACTAAAATTGATATGACTGCTATGGATGGCCCGATACTGAATAAACGAGTATCCCCCCTAGATGGAAAAAGATTTTCTTTGAAAAGTAGTTTTGTCCCATCTGCTAGAGCTTGAAGAACTCCCAAAGGGCCGGCGTATTCAGGTCCAATACGTTGTTGTATCCCTGCCGATATTTCTCTTTCTAACCATACAATTACCAGTACGCCTATTGTGATTCCCACTACAAGAGTCAAAATAGGAACAAGAACCCATAGAATTCCATAAACCTCTTTAAAAAATTCTAATCTAGAAAAAGAATCGATATCTTGTACTTCCGGTGTATCAATTATCATTTCAACGATCAACTTCTCCCATAATGATATCTATACTACCTAGTATCGTCATAATATCAGCCAATTTCATTCTTTTAACTAACCGCGGAAGAATTTGCAAATTGATAAAACCCGGCGGGCGGATTTTCCATCTCCAAGGAAAACCACTCTGATCCCCTATGAGAAAAATTCCCAATTCTCCCTTTGGGGCTTCTACTCTCACATAAAGTTCTTGTTTCGGCAATTCAAATGTAGGAGACGGCTTTTTACTAATAAATCGATATTCAAAATCATTCCATTCCGGATTCCTTTCTCTATCAAAGTATCGTATTTCTAAATTCTCATAGGGTCCCCCTGGAATTCCTTCCAGGGCCTGTTGAATAATTTTTACGGATTCTATCATTTCACCAATTCGGACTAGATAACGAGCCAATGAATCTCCTTCTTTTTGCCACTGTACTTCCCAATCAAATTCGTCGTAACATTCATAATGATCAACTTTACGAAGATCCCATTGTATTCCGGAAGCTCGCAGCATTGGTCCCGATAAACCCCAATTTATTACTTCCTCTCTACCAATAATGCCTACTCCCTCGACTCGTTCTAAAAAAATAGGATTTCGTGTAATAAGTTTTTGATATTCAGCAACTCTTGTTAAAAAATAATCGCAGAAATCCAAACATTTATCTATCCAGCCATGAGGTAGATCGGCCGCTACTCCTCCGATACGAAAATAATTATGCATCATTCTCATACCGGTGGCAGCTTCGAATAGATCATATACTAATTCTCTTTCTCTGAAAATATAGAAAAAGGGAGTTTGTGCACCAATATCCGCCATAAAAGGACCGAGCCATAACAGATGAGAAGCTATACGACTCAACTCCAACATAATTATTCTGATATAGCTGGCTCTTTTAGGTACTTGAATATTTCCCAACTGTTCCGGTCCGTTTACAGTTATTGCTTCTGTGAACATAGTAGCTAAATAATCCCACCGTGTTACATAAGGCAAATATTGTATAATTGTTCGATTTTCCGCAATTTTTTCCATTCCTCGGTGTAAATAACCCAATATTGGTTCACAGTCAATAACATCTTCACCATCTAGAGTAATGATGAGTCGAAGAACACCATGCATTGATGGGTGGTGGGGGCCCATATTGACTATCATGAGGTCTTTTCTTGTAGCCGGTATATTCATAGGTTTTTCCTCGATTCATTCTTTCATGAATTGCTGAAAACGAAAAAAAGTTCATTAAAATTCAAGATCTAATAAATCAAATAATTCAAAATGCCTTTATAAAAATAAAATTAACGAGTTTTTGACTCCCGAATATCCAACCGATTAATTAATTCTTTATAACATATTCTATTTTTCTTTGACAAATAAGACAGTAATCGTTGGCGTTTTCCCAGAATTTTACGTAAACCTCTCTGAGATAAATAGTCTTTTTTGTGTAATTGTAAATGTGAAGTAAGTCTTCGTATCCTATTGGTGAAACTAACTATTTGAAATTCAACAGATCCTCTGTTTTCGTCTTTTTCTTCTTGTGAAATAACTGAGATGAATGAATTTTTTACCATAAACTGAAATCTTCTCTCCCCCCCTCTTTTTATTTTAAGATATTTTTTATTGATAGATATCTTTATTGATCAGTAATAATAATGCCCCTAATTTTTATTTGGTATATACAATAATTTGAATTTCGTTATTAATTTCTAATTTTTTTAATTTAATAAAATTAATAAAACTTACTCAATCCTATTTTCATTTTAAAATTGGATTTGAAAGGGGATACAAAAGTATGGTTGGTTTCTTCACTCACAAAAGATAAAAGTTTAGACCTAAAATAAGAAAATTTTGTTCATTCTAGATCTAATTGATATGTCATTGAATTAGTATCATGTATCAGAATGGAATGTAAGACAATGTATGCGTGCATCTCTTTGTCGTCATAGACCAGATATGGTATGGGAAATATAGGAAAAATGTACTATTAATGAATTTTCAATCGCGGATACATATGTATCCTTACCATACTGAAACAACTGCCATTATTGGTATTAAACCAATAACGATTCATACAAGCTAAATCTTCTAATCGATAATTGGGCCAAAGAAATAGCTTTAATTTTATAAGTTTTTTTTTATATTTTTTGCTTTTATCCACAACTTGACTGTTTACCTCATTCCCATTACAAAAAGATGCCTTTCTATGTCTATTCTTAGAATTTAAACAAATTAGAATTCGCAATTCTCTACGACGTCTAGGCGATAAAATATTTTCAGGAACAAACAAATCATAATTTTTTTTATATCTATTTCCAGTCATCTTTTGATGTTTTGTAATGACTTCATCAGAATTCTTATCAACATGTTTTTTTTCTCGGTATCTTTGATTTATTTGATGTTTACTTTTATGAACTAATGAAATACCGAGGGTTTGATACATAATAAATTTTCCATCATTTTTTATAGCTAGACGAATTGGTTCAATAATCAAAAATCCCCTTTTAATAAATTCTGTAAGAGTTACATCTTTCTGAATCGTCAAAATATCCAGACTCATTTCGCCCCTTTGAATAGAGGATATAGTAATTTCTCTTGGATTTATCAGTCTAAGCAGGAGACAATATACGTTGATGTTATTGATTATTTTTTTATTTAAAGAATCATCCCATCTCAATTGAAAATACAAATACCTTTTTAGGAAGAAATCAAACTCCGCTTTTGTATTGATCTTGTATTGCTTTTTATTTCTATGTTTTTTCATGTCCGATCCCGTATAATCTTCTTCAACATCTTTTTCTTGGTTTGAAAGAGCTGATTTAAGATCTGCTTGGCCCGTTAATTCTTTTTCTCCTTGATTTCGGTTTTCTAATTCAAGAGATTTTTTTTCATTCGCCGATATTGATATAAAAGGATCTCTTTTTTTATTTCCAGTGATGCTTTTGTTTTCACTAGCATTTTTTTTTATATTAGAATTAAAAAGTAGTAATTTAATTGGTATAACCCACGGTTTCATTTTATACGTATTATAAAGTCTCACAAATTCTGGCAAGAACCAAAGTTCCAGATTTGATATGGGACGACTTAGTATTTCTTCATTCATTCCCATCCAATCCAAAAGGGGTTTTTGATTGGATAGGTTGATTTTTTGATCTTGCTGAAGTGTGAGATAAAAAAGACCCTTATTATTGATTTTATCAATTATTTGATACTTATTAACCCTAGTCTTAGTATATTTATTACTGTTAGTGTCAGTATCAATATTGATCCAGGCCTCAATATCGACTTTCGTTTTAAGACAAAAATCGAGAATTCTCCAATCAAAATATTTTCTATCCGTATTTTTATCCATATCTCGAATATCATCTTCTACCATATTAAATGATTTTTGTTTATGTGTGTTGTAATTATAAAAAATATCTTGGTTAGTTTTTACTTGTAATGGTGATCCATAAATTGAAGAGTACTTCTTAGTTTCAGAATTTATAGATTTATATGCTAAAAGATCATATCTATATTGTTTTTTAAAATTATCCTTTTGATTCAATAATAAATCCGTTTCAATTTTTGTTTTTTTTTCGTAGTGAATTAATTCATCTTTTTCATATAAATCACACAAATCTTTATATAAATCTTTATTTTGAGCTATACAGTTCAATATATTTCGCCATTTTTGTGGTACTACTCTAGACCATTTAATTTGAGATACATCACATTGATATTGATAATGACTCCTTAACCAATTTGTCCATTGATTCATTCCAGAATTGCGAAGATTCTTAGGTCTTAATTCGGAATGAAATAGTTCTTGTCTTACAACAAAAAAATCCTTTATTTCATTCTTAAGAAAAAGGGGGGTTCCATTATATTGAAATACGGATTTCAATTTCTCTAACTTAATAAGTTGGGTTTGTGATAATTTGTAAAATACATATGCTTGTGAAAAGTAAGATAAGTCAAAAAAAGTCTTTGAATTTTTTTGACTAAGACTAATATTAGTATTAGAAAGTGACTCTTTTATAATCGAAATAAATTTAATTAAACTTTGATTTGTTTTATTAATTCTTTCTTGATTTGCTTCATTACTGTTAATGTTTTTATTAATAATTTTTTTTGTTGATTCAAGAAAAAGTTGTGTATTGATACTAGGAATATTAATCATAGATAGAAAGATATCTATGTATATCTTTTCAATGAAAAATATTATAAAATAATGGGATTTACGGATTAATCGAGCAGTTCTTCTTTTTAATATCTGCCAAATATTTTTTTGTGATTCCAATCTTTTATCATCATAACTTATTTTGTTAGAACTCAAATTTCTATCTGAAGTTATAAATCCCTTTTTCTTGTCTTTTGTAATTTTTTCTATTTGATTTATGATTGTGTTTATTCTATCAGTCAGATCTTGCATTTTTTTTTCTGTTAATGAAAAATTTGTCCAATCCTGAGATCTAATTTGAATGGACGATTCCTGAATCATCCGATTACTGATTATTGAATCTTTTTTAATTTCACTCAATTCATATACTTCTATTTCTCTCAATCCAAATAATATAATTGGGTTTATTTTTGAGAGTTCTTTTATTATTTCTTTTATAAACAGAATGTTTTTAATGATCCATTTTTTTTGTTTTTTTGAGACATTTAGAAACAATTTTGTTTGTTCTTTAAAAATTCCTAGAATTATAAAACATTTCTTTTGCAATTTTTTAATTTTTTTTTTGAGTTCTTTTAAAATCGGTTCAAAAAATGAAAGTTTTTTTCTGGGAGAACCAAAAGGTAGTTCAGCTTCCATTCCAAAAATTGTTAAAAAACAAAAATCATTTTTTTGACCTTGCTTTTTCATTGGATCGTTATAAGGGGCTCGTAACTTAGATCTGTGCCAAGGTTTAAGACGAAAAGGAAATAGGATCTTGATCTGAATGCCGTCTGTTAACCAGTTTTTTGGAAATTCTTTTTCTGATAATTGAACGCCGTTATAGGTACATTTAACATGCATTTCTCTATTCCAATCCTTTAAGTCCTCATACCATTCCGGAAATTGAAATAATAGTATACGGACGATATTTTTAGCTATTATCAATGAAGGTAATATAATATATTTTCTAAGAATTGATTGGGTTACTAATAAAAAACCTCTCATTACTTGAGCAAGTAAAATACTATCCCAGGCTTCCGCTATTTGTATACGCACTTTCTCCTTTCTTTTGTCCTCCTCTTTTTTTTTTGCGCTTTCTTTTGTCTTTTTCTCTGTATAATTCGAAATTGTGAATTCTGTGTTTTTCCACATCCAATTTCTAAAAATTTTTTTCATCCGTTCAGAAATATCAAAAAAAAAAAAAAAAGATTTGTCTATTCGGTCCAAAAAAAGAGGGGAATGCGCATTTGCTTCAAAGAGTTTCCAAGTAACTGTTTTACGTCTTTGAGCGCGCATGGAGCCTTTGATTATGTCTCGACGAAAATCCGATTGTTGGGAATAACGTATCAAAGCAACTTCGCCTGTTTGATCAGTATTATTAGTTTCTTTGGTATTAGTATAAGCATCAGTATTTTGTTGGTTATCAGTAAAAA